TTGTTATATTTACACAAATTTTTTTCTCAATTAGGTTATTGTAATGTTAAAGTACCTGTAATCACAACAAGATTGGGTGTTAAAGGTAAAGTTAGAAAATTTATTAGATTTCATACTTGAACCTTTACTAGTTTTAATTGAGTACATGAACTTTGATATGTTAATAACATAAAACGTGTACCTGATTGTATTGGTAAATATCTAACACCTTTAGCTTTAGCTATTTGAATTATGGATGATGGTAGTAAAGTAGGTAATAGTTTAAAATTATGTACTAATTCCTTTTCATATAAGGAATGTTTAATACTTATTAAAGCTTTAAAAGATAATTTTAACATTAAAGCTACTATTCAAGCAACAGGTGCAAAAGATCAATACATAATATTTGTATGAAAACAATCAATGTCTAATCTTAGAAGAATAGTATTACCTTATATTATACCTAGTATGAAATATAAAATATTATAAGTTATATATAATATAAAATAATATAAATCGTATATAGTTATTCGGTTATATTATAAAGTAATTTTTACTAAAAATTTATAATTTAAATCTTATAGCGATATTGGTGAAAACGGTCAAAGATATTTATTTTGTATCAAGATCGTCGGTAGAGTAAACTATCGCTACAGACTGGTTCACCGATGGGTGTCTGAAATGATGCTTAATGTACAGTCGGAATTTTTATTTAATTTAAGGTTAATTAATTCTCAAGGCTTTATATTGTATTAAATTACAATCATTACAATTAGTGAGTATAAAGTACAGGGTTTATCTTATGAAAATATGAAATAAGCTATTTATGCTACATAAGATAAATAAAAAATTTGGCTACTGTTATTACTAATTTAATGAGTGCTATACCTTGAGTTGGTCAAGATATTGTTGAGTCATTTAAATTTACAATTTTAAGTGTATTATTTCTTTTAGTTTTTACTGTACTACCTACTATAGGTATTATACATTCTAATGCTTTAAAAAAAACTAAAACTGTAGAAAATAAGAATTATTATTTGTCTTTACCTTCATCTTTTTTAGCTTTTTTAGTTGGATTAATTGATGGTGATGGTTATATTCAAATTTATAAAACTCCCAAAGGGTTTATAACTATGAAATTAATTATTTCTTTACATTTGCAAGATATATCTACATTAGAGTATATTTATTCTATTTTAAATTTGGGTAAATTAAATGTTTATAAGGATCTAAGAAGTCCTACTTGTAAATTAGTTATTAATAAAACTGAATTACAAGAAATATTATTTCCTTTATTAATACATAATAATATATTTTTTTTAACTGAAACTAGAGTTAATCAATTTAATTTAGCTATGTATATATTAAAAAATGATATTAAAAAATATAATGATATTAATAAGAATAATATTAAAAATATATTTACATTACCTAATAAACCTAGCAGTTATATCTTATTACCCTTTTTTAAAAATTGAATTGTAGGATTTACATGTTCAGAAGGTTCTTTTTTTATTAAAAATAATAATGATGGTTGCTTTCAATTAAAACAAAGAATTCATACTAATTTATTTCAAGCATTTAAATTAGTTTTTGATACTAATAGAAAAATTGATTTAACCTATAATTATAGTCAATTTAGTGTTAGTTCAAAAGCAGATATACAAACAGTTATCAATTTCTTTTCTTTTCAAGGTTTACATCCTTTAGTCGGATTTAAATATATTCAATATTTAAAATGATTAAATAATTTAAAAAATTCTACACGTTATAATACACTTAATTACCCTTTATTGTAAATTGGGCTCCTTATATTATAGATTATTTTTCTATATTATAGAGGCAAATGGGGAAAATTACAAGAACATTTAATAATAATACCTTCGATTATTAAATTATTTGTAGCGAATCTTTATTCGGTTTATTTAAAGAATAAAGCACGTTCAACGACTAATAAGTGAGTTAAACCAACAATAAGCTTAACACGATAACCCCAAGATTTAATATTTTTTTTTTATTAAGTTTAAGACATAGTCTATATATTTGTGAAAATATAAATATAAATTAAAATTTATATAAATTACGTCATTTGAGGAGGTTTCTCTGTTAATAATGCTACTTTAAATAGATTCTTCTCATTACATTTTCTTTTACCTTTTATTTTAGCTGCTTTAGTTTTAATGCATTTAATTGCATTACATGATACGGTTGGTTCTAGTAATCCTTTAGGTGTATCTGGTAATTATGATAGATTACCTTTTGCTCCTTATTACATATTTAAGGATTTAGTTACTATTTTTTTATTTATTTTTGTTTTATCTGTTTTTGTTTTCTTTATGCCTAATGTTCTAGGTGATTGTGAAAATTATGTAATGGCTAATCCTATGCAAACTCCTTCTGCTATTGTTCCTGAATGATATCTTTTACCTTTTTATGCTATATTAAGATCTATTCCTTCTAAAATTGTTGGTGTTATAGCTATGTTTGGTGCTATATTTATATTATTAGCTTTACCTTATTTAGATAAATCTGAATTAAGAGGTATTCAATTCAGACCATTAAGTAAAGTAGCTTTTTATATATTTATTGCTAATTTTTTAATATTAATGCAATTAGGGGCTAAACATGTAGAAGATCCTTTTATTGTTTTTGGTCAAATTAGTACTATCTTATATTTCTCACATTTTTTAATTATAATACCTGTTATTAGTCAAATTGAAAATACTATTATGAAAATAGGTTTAAATAGTTCTAATTAATTTATTAATATTTTTATTATATAACCTATATTTTTATTATAAAACCTATATTTATTAATATTTTTAAGATATTTGATATTTAGAATATATTTATATATATATTTATATTTATTTTATATAATGTATATGTATATATATATATATTTATATTTATATTATAGAATGTATATGTATATATAGATATATATTTATATTTATAGTGTTATTGCTTTTTATTAAAAAAGGTTTTTAATTTTATGACAAGTACTACTTTTTTCTTTTTTTTAATACCTATATTAGCTATATTATTATTAGTAATTAATTTACTTTTTTCTGTACATAATCCATATTTAGAGAAAGATAGTGCTTTTGAATGTGGTTTTCATTCTTTTTTAGGTCAAAATAGAACACAATTTAGTATTTCTTTTTTTATTTTTGCTTTATTATTTCTTTTATTTGATTTAGAAATTTTATTGGTTTATCCTTATATTGTTAGTGCTTATTTTAATGGTTTATACGGTTTAATTATTATGTTAATATTTTTTCTCGTCTTAACTTTAGGTTTTGCTTTTGAATTAGGTAAAAATGCTTTAAAAATTGAGAGTAAACAAATGTATAGTTTTGATACGAAAACTTGAGATGGTTTTTCTTTAATTTATAAATAGTTACTTTTATTTTTATTTTTTGTTTGTCCCTTTTTTAGGAGTTTGTGCAGAAGGTTCTGTATTTCGACTGCAAATCGAAATTTAGGGATTCGATTTCCCCTGACTCCTTACTTAGTATTAATTATTTATTTAATAATGGACTTAAGTAGTTATTATTTATAGTTTTTAAAGGTTTTACCTTATTTATATTTTTTTTTTTATGTCTATGTATTTTTCCCCTGGTTTTTTTGATACACTTTTTAATTTAGTAAGTGATTATTCTTATATTTGTGCTATATTAGAAAATATTTTTGTTGTAATACCTGCATTATTAATTGTAGCTTTTGTTACAGTATCTGAGAGAAAAACAATGGCTAGTATGCAAAGAAGATTAGGACCTAATATAGTTGGTTATTATGGTTTATTACAAGCATTTGCGGATGCTTTAAAATTATTATTAAAAGAGTATGTAGCACCAACTCAAGCTAATTTAGTGTTATTTTTTTTAGGTCCTATTATAACATTGATTTTTTCTTTATTAGGTTATGCTGTTATACCTTATGGTTTAGGTTCATATATTGCTGATTTTGATTTAGGTATATTATATATGTTAGCTGTTTCTTCATTATCTACATATGGTATATTATTAGCTGGTTGATCTGCTAATTCTAAATATGCTTTTTTAGGTTCATTAAGAAGTACTGCTCAACTTATTAGTTATGAATTAATTTTAAGTTCTGTTATTTTATTAGTTATTTTATTTACAGGTAGTTTAAATTTAACTGTTATTATTGAAAGTCAAAATGCTATTAATTTTATTTTTCCTTTATTTCCACTATTTCTTATATTTTTTATTGGTTGTATAGCTGAAACTAATAGAGCTCCTTTTGATTTAGCTGAGGCTGAATCTGAATTAGTTAGTGGTTTTATGACTGAACATTCTGCTGTTATTTTTGTTTTCTTTTTTTTAGCTGAATATGCTAGTATTGTCTTAATCTGTATTTTAACTAGTGTTTTATTTTTAGGTGGTTATTTATATATTCCTTTTGTTAATTCTTTATTTTATCTTTTTAATTTAGATTTATTTTTTGATCTTCAATTTACTACTTTTAATCCCTATTTTTTATTAGATTTTTTACTTGATTGTTTCTCTAGTCTTAATTTAGCTTTAAAAACTAGTTTTCTTATCTTTGTTTTTATTTGAGTTAGAGCTTCTTTCCCTAGAATAAGATTTGATCAATTAATGTCAGCTTGTTGAACTATTTTATTACCTATTATTATTGGTTATATTATTTTAATTCCTTGTTTAGTTTTAGGTTTAAATATTCTGTCCTGTGATTTAACTTTATAACTCCCCTTTTATCTCTTTTATTCTTTACCTTTTAGGTTCTTTATTCTTTAGCCTTATAGTTATATAAGGTGTTACATTAGATTATTATTTAATAATCTGGAGGGAAATGTTTATTATTATTATTTAAATTTATATGATTTCACTTTTTACTTTATTATTTATTCCTTTAGTTGGTATACTTTTTATTTTATTTGAAGCTTCTTATGGTATATCTTATATATCTACTAAACGTATAAAATTTATTGGTTTAAGTATGACAATTCTTAATTTAATTGTATCTTTAATAATCTTTATTTTATTTGATTTTAGTAGTAAACAATATCAATTTATTCAAATTGAGGAACATTATAAATTTAATTTTTTTGATATTTATTTAGGTTTAGATGGAATATCTATATATTTTGTTATGTTAACTACTATTATATTACCTATAGCTTTAATATCTAATTGAAATTCAATACAAGAAAAAGATACTATATATTTTGTTATTATTATATTATTATTAGAAACTTTATTATTAGCTGTTTTTTTAGTTTTAGATATATTATTATTTTATATTTTTTTTGAAAGTATTTTACCTCCTATATTTTTATTAATTGGTTTATTTGGTTCTAAAGATAAAGTTAGAGCTAGTTTTTATTTATTTTTATATACTTTATTAGGTTCTTTATTTATGTTACTTTCTATTATAACTATCTTATCTATTATGGGTACTACTGATTTTGATGCTTTATCTAAGGCTAATATCGGTTATTATACTCAACTTTTTTTATTTATTGGTATTTTTATTTCTTTTGCTGTTAAAACTCCCACTATTTTTTTAAATTCTTGATTATTAAAAGCTCATGTTGAATCTCCTTTAGCTGGTAGTATTATTTTAGCTAGTATTGTTTTAAAATTAAGTTTATATGGTATTTTTAGATTAATTTTACCTTTATTACCTAATGCTACTATTGATTTTACTTATATTGTTTATCTTATAGGTGTTATTACTATTTTATATGCTAGTTTTAGTACTTTAAGAACTATTGATATTAAAGAGCTTATTGCTTATTCTTCTGTATCTCATGCAGCTGTTTATCTTTTAGGTGCTTTTAGTAATACTCTTCAAGGTATTGAGGGTGCTATTTCTTTAGGTTTAGCTCATGGTTTTGTTTCTTCTGGTTTATTTATTTGTGTTGGTGGTGTTTTATATGATAGATCTTCTACTAGATTAATTACTTATTATAGAGGTATGACTCAATTAATGCCTATTTTCTCTATTTTATTTTATATTCTTTCTTTAGGTAATTGTGGTTCTCCTCTTACTTTAAATTTTGTTGGTGAATTCTTATCTCTTTATGGTGTTTTTGAAAGAATCTCTATTCTAGGTGTTTTAGCTAGTAGTTCTATTGTTTTCTCCGCTGCTTATACTATCTTTATGTTTAATAGAATAGCTTTTGGTGGTAAATATTCTTCTTATTTCTTTAATTATGTTAATGATTTAACTAAAAGAGAATTTGTATTATTACTTTCTCTTGTTGTATTTACTGTCTTATTTGGTATTTATCCTGCCCCTATCTTAGATGGTCTTCATTATTCTGTTTCTTCATTAATTTATAGTTAATTTTTTTTTTACCTTTGTTACTTTTTGCTTTTTATTTTTATTTTTTTACTTATTAGTTCTATATATTTAATACTCTTTTTTTTTTTATTATGCCACAATTAGTACCATTTTTCTTTGTTAATCAAACTTTATTTACTTTATTTATTTTAAGTCTCTTATTTATTTTTTTCAGTGGAATTGTTTTACCTTGATTCCTTCGTATATTTGTATCTCGTCTTTTTATTAATAAATTATAATAAATTGTATGTTTTCCTCTTTATGTCTATATTTATATCATTATATTAATTTTAGTTTTATTATATATAGATATATATATTTATATATAATCTATTTGATTATATTTTGTCTATCCTGTTAGTTAAGACAAATATTGGTGTTTCATTATAAACAATTAGTTGTATAAATATATAAATATAGGTTTATTTATATATTAAATTTATTATTAGCCCCTGTTATTAATAGTTTATCTATAAATTTATTCACATTGCATTAAGAATAAAATAATTATTATTATTTTATTGAATATAATATAAGTATTAAAAATTAAAAAAAAAAATGACAAGATTAGAAAATTTAATAAGTCCTTTAGATCAATTTGAAATAAAAGATTTTTTTAGCATTAAATTAGGTATATTTAATCAAAGTATCTCATTAACAAACATAGGTTTATATTTATTAATAGGTTTATTTATTATATTATGAATAAATTATTTTGTAACATATTCTGAAAAATTAATATCAGATTCTTGAACAATATCAGAAGAATCTATGTATGCAAGTATACATAGTGTAGTTATAAATCAAATAAATCCTAAAAAAGGGCAAATATATTTCCCTTTTATTTTTGTATTATTTATATTTATATTAGTTAATAATTTAATAGGTTTAATCCCTTATAGTTTTGCATCTACATCTCATTTTATCTTAACATTTTTTATTAGTTTTACTGTTGTTTTAGGTGCAACATTTTTAGGTTTTCAAAAACATGGTTTAGAATTCTTTTCATTCTTTGTTCCATCTGGTTGTCCTTTAGGTTTATTACCTTTATTAGTTTTAATTGAATTTATTTCTTATTTAGCTCGTAATATTTCTTTAGGTCTACGTTTAAGTGCTAATATTTTAAGTGGTCATATGTTACTTGTTATATTAAGTGGTTTTACTTATAAAATAATGAAATCTGGTTTACTTTATTTTATCTTAGGTTTAATACCTTTAGCTTTTATTTTAGCTTTTTCTGGTTTAGAATTAGGTATTGCTTTTATACAAAGTCAAGTGTTTGTTGTATTAACTTGTAGTTATATTAAAGATTCTCTAGATTTACATTAATCTTTTTTAATTTTATTATTTACATATTTATTTGTTACAAAAACTAAGGAAAGTCCTCATTTTATTAGGTGTTAATACATTTAAGGTATTTATATAAAAATTTAGGGTTAAAGACAGAAAAAATCTAGAATTAATATATCAGATATTATTCTTATGAGCTTATTACCAACACTAATTATTTATTTAGAATTATAATATTTTTACAGAATTCGGCTTATTTGTTACAAATAGTTTTTATAGGTATATTTTATTTTATATTTAACTATATTTAGTTGAATTGAGGTTTAAAAACTTCAATACCTATAAATGAGGTTATATGTATATATCTCATTTTTTTTTTATAAATTATATAAGGATACCTAGTACTTAAATAGTTATAAATATATATATATATATCTAGTTATAAGTATATAATTTTATTTGGATTATTTAGTTAATATATATAAATATATATATAATATATATAGTAAATATAATTAATATACAAAAAAAAATTTAGTATTAAAAAGATAAGAATTAATGTTAGGAAATACTATAATAAATTGAGATAATCGAAATAGAGAGAGGAGAGATATAGATATATATATTCCTCTCTAAGAAATAATAATAATTTGATAAATATTAAAAATAAAAATAATAATAAAATAATATTTATTAAATATAGTATAAATAAATTGAGTTTGATGATGGCTCTGATTGAATGCTTTTCAAGTGCTTGACACATGCTAATCTAACGTTATTATTTAAAAGAGTAATAAAGTGGTGTAAAGGTGAGTAATATATTTTGGCTGCCTTAAAGAAAGGGGGATAAATCCTTTATAAAAAAAGAAAGGAAATAAATAATTTTGCTTTAAGATGTTAATAAATATAACGACAAGTAGTAGATAAGGTAATAACTTAACTAGCTAAAAGATCGTAATCAAGACTGAAAGGTCTATTGATCACATTGGGTCTGAAAAAACCCCAAAGCATAAAGTACAGCAGTGAGGGATATTGGTCAATGGCCTAAAGGCTGAACCAGCAACTTGGAAGAATGTAATATTAAAATAATTAACAAATTTTGTTTAAAATTCTAAATAAGAATAATGATAATGACAAGTATTTATTTATAAGTCTTGACTAAATTACGTGCCAGCAGTCGCGGTAATACGTAGTAGGCTAGTATTAATTATCATAAGCAGGTTTAAAGGGTACCTAGACAGTAAAAACCTCTAAGGAGGGAAAAATTTACTAGAGTTTAATAATATGAGGTGAGAACTTTTGGAGTAGAGATAAAATTTTTTAATACCAAGAAGACTGTTATCAGCGTAAGCAACCTTTTATTTAAAAACTGACGTTGAGGGACGAAGGCTTGGGTAGCAATAAGGATTAGATACCCTAGTAGTCCAAGCAGAAAATACTGAATGCCATAAGTAAAAAGAAATTTAGCTTATAAATGAAAGTGAAAGCATTCCACCTCAAGAGTAAAATGGCAACATTGGAACTGAAATCATTAGACCGTTTTTGAGATCAGTAGTGAAGTATGTTATTTAATTCGATAATCCTCGACAAACCTTACCACAATTTGTATAATAATAGTATTATTACAAGCGTTGCACGGCTGTCTTTAGTTAGTGTCGTGAGATCTGGTTAACTCCTGTAAACTAACGAAAACCCTGATTTTATTTAATTATATAAGATATATTTTTTCCTGCTTCTAGAACTAATCCCTCCATAGGAAAAGGGGACTAAGACAAGTCATCATGGCCAGAATATTGTGGGCTATAGACGTGCTGCAAATACCATAACAAAAGGAAGCTAAATTGTGAAATGGAGCTAATCTTTAAAAATGGATAATATGGATTGTAGGATGTAAATTGCTACATGAATAAGGAATTACTAGTAATCGTGAATCATAACGTCACGGTGAATTTGAGATCAATTAGGTACTAACCACTCGTCAGGCGCTGAAAGAAGTATATGCAATAAGTTTGGTTATTAATTATTTTAATATATATAAATCTAAATATATATATAATTTTATAATCTTCGTATGTGTGACTTTGATTGGTGTTAAGTCGAAATATGGTTCGTGTAATGGAAATTGCACGGGACTCATGAACTTAATCTAAAAAAAAATAGTAACACAATGTGTTTAAGGAAGGTCTCGTTTGTTGGTATACGAGTTGAGCTGTAAACTCAATGGCTAATAGTCATCGAAGGTTCAATTCCTTCTCTTCCTATCGCAGCTAGCTCAGTTTTTGTTTTATTTAATATCTGAGATTTTTTTTTTAGATTTTATTGTATTGTATTATTGATTTAGATACTAATGGTTTTCATAGTGGTATTTTAAATATTTTGTTTGGTTTTTGTATTTTTTTTGGTGTATATACTATTATAAGTCCTAATCCTGTTGTAGCTGTTTTATTTTTAATAGCTTTATTTTCTGGTATTTCTATATATTTAATTATAATTGGTTTAACTTTTTTAGGTTTATCTTATTTACTTGTATATATTGGTGCTGTATCTATTTTATTTTTATTTATTTTAATGTTAATCAATATTAGAATTTCTGAAATTTTTAATAATAATTATAATTATTTACCTCTTTCTATACTTGTTATTATTCCTTTTATTTATATATTAGGTCAAATGTTACCTATAAATACTAAATTAAATATTGATAATTATAATATTTCATCTTGATATAATTCTAATGATATTATTTATTTTGCTAGTAGTAATAATTGAGATATAGCTTTATTAGGTTTATCTGATATTAATAATATAGGTAATGTTATGTATTCTACTTATTCTATATGATTGATCTTAATATCTTTAATCTTATTATTAAGTATGGTAGGTTCTATAGTAATAACTATTAAAAGTAATAAATAATATATAAATATGGAGTTTACTAGATTATTTTGAATTTACAATTTCATCCGTATCATCTAGTTTCTCCTTCCCCTTGGCCACTTAATACCAGTATAGCCTTGTTTACTTTAACAACTTCAGGGGTATTAGGTATGCATAATTTTGAATTGGGTTGAAATTTATTTTTTATTGCTATTCTAAATTTAATTATGTCTATGTCTTTATGATTTAGAGATATTATCTCAGAGGGTAGAAGTTTAAATATTAATTATAATTTAAATATTGCAAGATCAATACCAATTGAAGATATTATTAAAGCTTTAGATGATTATAAGAGTAAAAATAATATATGAGTTTTTTCTAAACATCAAGATAATAATGAACATCAAGATAATAATGAACATCAAGATAAAAATGAGTTAGGTTTTTATTTAGCTGGTCTTTTAGAAGGTGATGGTCATATATCTCTTCCTTGTTTAGGAATTACAAAGTTAAATCGTATACTTAATCCTAGAATAGTATTTACTTCACATATAAATAATTTAAGTATGTATGCTTTTTTAAGATCAGAATTAGGAAATATAGGTCGTTTTCAAATAACAGGTAATAATATATTACGTTATATCATTGGAGATATAAAAGGTATATTAGTTATAGTAAATTTATTAAATGGTAAATTAAGAACACCTAAAAATAAAAGATTTAATGAATTAATAGATTTTTTGAATAAAAAATATTCTATTAATATACCTAATAGTTCATTAAATAATTCTGATTTTAAAGAAAATAGTTGATTAGCTGGTTTTACAGAAGCTGATGGACATTTTGGTGTTAAATGTGTAAAAAGTAAATCAAGTTCATTAAGTACTAATATTTCTTTAAATTTTAGATTAGATCAATGTGTATATGATAAATATACATGCTGTGATATGAAGCCTTTTATGGAAAGTTTGGCTCATTTTCTATCTTGTAATTTAAAAAGATATACAAATAATACAAACTCTGAAGTATTCTCTACTTATGTTTCATCTATTAATAATATAGAGTTATTAATTAAATATTTTAATAAATATCCTTTAATTGGTAATAAACTTACAGATTATAAAAAATGAGAAATTATATATAATATGATAATAACTAAAGAACATCATACAGAAAAAGGTATATTATATATAAAATCTTTAATAAATAAATTATAAAATATATGTGCTCTCTTTAAATTTAACAAATTGCTTGAAAATCCTTAGTTAAGGACTATAAGCAGGATACTGATAGACAGATAAATATCACTCAGTATCTACAGAGACTAGATGGTTAAAAATTAATACGTTTATAAAACCTATTAATTAAGATATAGTCCAAAAATATAGTAATATATTTATTTTAGACATATTTAGGTAATCATACATATGCAGTACAAAGAGGTTTAAATTTAGGTATTGGTTTATTTATAGTTTCTGAAGCTTTATTCTTTTTAGCTATATTTTGAACTTTTTTTCATAGTTCTTTATCACCTAACATTGAAATAGGTGCTATGTGACCTCCTTTAGGTATAAGTGGTATAAATCCTTTTGAATTACCTTTATTAAATACTATAATTTTATTGTCTTCAGGTGTTTGCCTAAAATGAAATAAATATTTTTTTAATAAAATAAACAATATTATTAACTTAAAATTTTTACCTTTTAGTCTATCTAGAACTTTATCTACTAAACGTATAGGACCTCATAATTTTGAAGTATTATGTATCTTAATAGGATCTTTATTAGGTGATGGTCATATGGAAAGAGATGGTAATGGATCTAGATTTTGTTTTTATCAAAAAGGAGAACATTTAGAATATATTTTATGATTACATAAGATATTATTAAAACATGGTTATTGTAAAGAAAATATACCTCAAATACAAAGTAGATTAATTAATGGTAAATTGAATTATTATTGTAGATTTAGAACTTTTACTTATAGTTCTTTTAATTGAATATATGATGATTTTTATAAAAATAATAAAAAAAAAATACCTAATTGAATAGATGATTATTTATCTCCTATAGCTTTAGCTATTTGAATTATGGATGATGGTGGTTGAATACAAAATAAAGGTATAAAATTAGCTACTAATAGTTTTAAATTATTAGAAGTAAAATATTTAGTATCTATATTAGAAAAAAAATATAATTTAAAAGTATCAATACATGCAACAGGTGCAATTAATCAATATAATATTTATATACCTAAATCTAATTTACCTAATTTAACACCTATTGTATTACCATATATGCATCCTTATTTTTTATATAAATTAAATATAATTAAAGCCAATTTAAGTTAAAAAATATTTATTTCATAGTCCTGTTATAAATCTAATGTGCAATTTTATAAAAAAAACATTAATATATATATATATATATAATAGGGCAATACTAATGAAAACGGTTAACGACGAATATAATAAGTTAAGACCGTCGGTTTTTATAAAAATCGCTACAGACTAGTTCATTGGTGGGTAGCTGAAATTGCTGCTTAATGTATAGTCGAAATCTCTTTTAAATTTAAACACAAGGATTTTAATTAAGTTTACAAATCATTAAATTATTATTAATGGGTAAATAAAAAAAATTAATTAAAATTACATGAATAATAAAAAACAATAAAATTATTATTTTGAGATTTGGTAACAGTAACTTATAGTCATCATTCATTAATAGAGGGTAATAGAAGTGGTGCTTTATATGGTTTAGTATATACAGTAGGTTTAGCTGCAATATTTACAGCTTTCCAAGGTATAGAATATACAGTATCATCATTTACTATATCAGATGGTGTTTATGCTTCTTGTTTCTATTTTGGAACAGGTTTTCATGGTTTTCATGTATTGGTGGGAACTGCGTTCCTGGCAGTAGGATTATGACGTTTTTTATGTTATCATTTTACTGACCACCATCACTTAGGTCTGGAGGGAGGGATACTCTATTGACACTTTGTTGATGTAGTCTGGCTATTTTTATATATATCGGTTTACTACTGGGGTTATTAAAGAGAAAGAAAGACAGATATGATGATGTTAGACCTCTTTACAACAGTGTGTGAGAACCACGATAATATAGTAGTAGCCATAGAACACAGTTCTGGTTTTCTACCAGGAGATAGTGATATTCCATGAGAAAATGACAATTATGCAGATAAATATTATAAAAGAGATTTAATAGAATATAAACCTACAGATGATAAATATCTTGAACCAGAGCAGTGAGATACTGTAGAAGCTTCAGCTAAATTATTTTCATCTCAGCTTTCTATATACAAAAAATTTAAAGCTTATTGAGCAAGAGCATTAGAAATTAGTCAGAAATTGGGTGATTTAAAGAAAGTTTTTGCAGAAACAACTGACAAACCTGTAAGAACAGAGTTAAAGAAAAAAATGTCAAGAAAATTACGAGAATTTGTAGGGAATTCTAAAAGACTAAAATCAACACAATGAAGAATTTGTGAAAATATGAATAAACAATTGAAGCTCGAAAAAGCTTTAAGAAAGATGGGTCTAAAAAATAAGGATATACGAGATTTAGTTAATAATTGAGAAGATTTGAAAAAAGGTATGTATTTTATACAGAAAAAATTACCTAGACAAAGTATACAACTTAAGAAACACGTTTATTCTTTTAAAAAATCACAATTTCCTAAAGTAGTCAAATGAATCTCCCGTAGTCCATTTAAAAGAAGATAATAATTTATTTTTAATTTGTTTAAGATAATTATGTCAAATCTTATAATTTTAGTATTTAAATATTTTGTTTAATTTTTATTTTTATTATTTATCAAAATATTATTTTTTTTTTAGAGACTTTAGTTTAAAGGTAAAACGTATGACTTTTAATCATTTTTATATGGGTTCAAATCCCATAAGTCTTATGTTTTTAATGACCATAGGTTAATGGTAGACTATTCGCGTACCATGTGAAATGTGTCGATTCGAATTCGACTGGTCATATTTATAGGGTTAGTAACTTAATTGGTAAAGGGTTTTCTTGTCGAGAAAATTGATATCGGATCGTAGCCGATTTAACCCGTAATATATTCAGGAAAAGTTGCCAGAGGTAAGGTAAGATATTTGCTAAATATTGTGTATTAACACCTAGATGTTCGATTCATCTCTTTTCCGATTATAAAGATTCCTTAACTTAAAGGTAAAGTATACTTTTGATAAGAGTAGGATTAGCGTTCAATTCGCTAAGGAATCATATATATAATATAGTAAATTTATATAAGTGTATATATATATATCTATATATATATATATATAAGAATTATATGAGTATAATTTAAAGATTTAAGATTTATAAGAGTATAGTTTAAAGGTAGAATTGGAAGCTTCAAACTTCAAGATCTCAGTTCAAATCTGAGTGCTCTTGATATATTTTAGGATAATCTAAATATAGAGAGAGAATTGACTGAGGGGTTTAAAGTGGTAAGCTTGAAACTTATTTGGTCAATCAGACCACATCCGTTCGAATCGGATATTCTCTGAAAAACAGGTTAGAGCCGGGTGGTTAGGCGTCTCAATTGGGATGAGAAATAGTTATGTTCGAATCATAATAACCTGATAATAAAAAAATATTATGTAAATATATATGTAGGATATATTTTAATTTTGATATTTTTATATCAAAATATGTATACAAAGAAACTATTAAGGATAATTAGCTATATATTAAAGATATTAGATTGTATTCTAAATCTAAGATAAATTTTAATAAATAAATAAAGTGAATTGAAATATCTTAATAACTTTAAAAACAAAAATCAAACGAGATTCTATGTTTAATTAAAAATTAAAAATAGAAAAGCTTATAAGTAAAATGGATTAAAATCTGTTTGAATATAGGGGAACCTTCCTCTAAAGCTAAATATAATATATAAGCAATAGAGAAAAGTACCGTGAGGTAAAATTTGAAATAGTAGTTTTATAAGCAGCTCAAATAAAATTTTAAATAAATAATATGAGTGTACCTTTTGTATAATGGGTCAGCAAGTTAATATTAGAAGCAAGCAAATAAATAAAGATTTTGCCTAGATAAACCAATTATGAAAAAATGATAAAGTTTCTAATTTTAGACCCGAAGACTAGTGATCTTACTATGGTCAGGATTATAAAAGTCCGAACGGGTTAAAATAACAATGAGCCGTTATAAATAGCCCTAGTAGAAATAAAATTTCTGCTTTATATCATCAAATTGACGGGAAGTCCCTAAAGCAATCTTAACTAATTATACATGGTAACATAGTATAAGGCGCAGGTAATGACTCGCGATATAGTAAAATAAAGATTGATCTACGTAAGTAAATGGGTAATCCGCAGCCAATCTCCTTAATGGAGTAAGGTTCATCGACTAGATGGTGATAGGCGTAAGCTTAAAGTATAGTCAAACCTCAATGGAAACATTGCAAGGTAATATAGTTTAACATTTTTCCTTTTAATATTATGATTTTATTACCTTTAAATTTATTATTTAAATAATAGACGAATAATTATTACGAGTAAATACCCGTAGCAGCTATAAGCAAAGTACACTGTAGAAAGGTACTCGGGTCATTAGAAGGTTAGCACCCTAAACTAATGATAGAATTGAAAGAATAATATCTAAAATCATTAATATTTTTAATTTATTTTTATTATTAAAGCTAACAAATTTTATTTCTTTCTACAAAATAAATACATATTAATATCGTATAGGTATTATTCATTTTTAAATAGCGTGACGCCTGTGTTTGTTTATACTAATGCAAATGAGGATAAATTAAAAATATTAGCAGATAATCGTAAAAAAGTTGGTGTTTATCGTTGAATTAATAAAATTAATGGTAATTCATATGTAGGGAGTTCTATTAATATAAGTGTTAGAATGTATACTTATTATAGTTTACGTTCTTTAATTAAAAGTAATAGACCTATAGATAGAGCTCTTATGGATTTTTTAATTTTACTTTAGAGATTTTAGAGTATTGCGATGTAAAAGATGTTCTTGAAAGGGAACAATATTACTTAGATATTTTAAAATGTTCTTATAATATAGCTAAAAAAGCTGGTTCAACTTTAGGTTATAAACATACACCAGAATCTATTAAAAAGATGAGGGATTTTGTATTAAGTCAAGAAGTTAGAGCTATAAAAGCTCTTTCTACTTATAATGCTACAGAAGCAAGAAAAATTGCTGTTGTAATTAAAAATATAAAAACTAATGAAATTTTAGAATTTGCTAGTTTAACTGAGGCAGGTAAAGCTTTAGGTGTTACAAAAGCTTCAGTAAGTCAAGCATTACTAAATAATAGACTTTTAAAAAAATTATATTTAATTACAAAAAAGTAAAAACTATATTATCTGTTAAATGGATAATTTTTAATTATTTAAGGAGAAAAATCTCAGCTCTACCTTTTTAAGGTTAAAGAGATAATTTGTATCGTGGTAAAGATATCCGAAGAACTGTGGTAAGTTAGTGAAAGACAAAACAGACTAGTATAGCTGGTTTTCCGCGAAACCTATGTAAGTAGGTAATTTAATTAACATCTTAGCAGGTACAGAACTGTGATCTCGAGCAAAATATTTTTGTTTACATCGGGGGATCGTGCTGATTTTATCGGAGAGTATTTGCACTCGAAAGGGCAAAGATGAATGTTGAATAATCAGACATAGTGCGATAAGGTTAATACATTACAGCCTTTGTAAAAGTGAACCTTTTGCATTAAACCTTCAAATTGCGGGAAAGCCTTAAAGATATTTCAACCAAGTAAGTGTGGTAACATATTTATGGCACAGGTAATGACTCGTGGTATGGTAAAATCGAAATATATATATTATTATTAATAATTATTTTTAATAATAGTTAAATAGGTGATCTGCAGCCAAGTTCCATTTAATAAATGGTATGCAGTTCATCGACTAAATGTTGGTTGGCGCAAGCTTAAGTTATAGTCAAGCCTCATTCGAAAGAATGCAATGGCAATAAAGCAAAATAGATTGATTACATCTGATTGTATCACATATCTATTTAATGATTAGTGGTCTCCTCAAGTAAAATAGAATCTAATGATTATTATGTTAACAGAAAATATATTTTATCCTGTTAAAAATTATCTTAATACAGAATTAAATAAATCTACTCTTATATCTGAAAATATAAATAAATCAGGTATATATAGATGAATTAATAATGAAAATGGTAATACATAAGTTTTGCTTTTATTTCAATAATTGAAATAGACCACTATATAGTGGTTTTTGTCTAAATGGATAGTTATATTAACTATTTAGGGAGAAGTCTTTATAGACTCTGTGTATGTCAAAAGGGAAACAGCCCAGAACAAGAATATAAGGTTCCAAAATTATAGTTAAGTGAAATAAAGGATGTTTTTTTCAAAAACAATCAGGAAATAGGCTTAGAAGCGGCCATTTTTTGAAGACCTCGTAACAGAGCACTGATTAATTAATTTAGAAAAGATCACCGAAGATTTAACGGATCTAAACAATATACCGAAATCTTGTACTTATATATATTTATATAAATATATATAAGGGGTAGCGGAACATTGGATAAATTTTAGATTATTTCTTTTTAAGAAATAAAAATATATAATATATATAAAATAATCCAAGAGAGAATGCTGACATGAGTAACGAAAAAGGAATAAATTTCCTCGCCTTAAGCTTATGGTATTTTATTTAAATTTCGGTATCTAAGAGAAAAGATATATAATAATATATTATATAACCCAAATGGGTGATAATCGATGGAAACAAGTAAGAGATGATAATTTGTATATAAGACCTTTTAATAGTGATAAAGGTTCTGGAAACTAGAGCAATGAAAAAAAGATCTCACTTAAGAAATTAAGTTACTAAACCGTACCTAGATACTAACACAAGTAAGCAAGTAGAGAATACGAAGGCGTTTGAGTGAACAATCCTTAAGGAACTCGGCAAATTGACTTCCGTAACTTTGGGATAAGGAGAGCCATTATTCTTGATAAATAAAAATTTATTTTTATTAATATATCAGGTAAATAAGAGGAAGCATAAAATAATGTTGTACGACTGTTTAATAAAAACAAAGCACTCTGCAAAGATAAAATATCAAAGTATTGAGTGTGATGTCTGCCCGATGTCGGCTGGATAACGGATTTTCTTAATATAAAATTTAGGTTTTGATGGATACCCCGATTAATGGCGGCCTGTTGTGAGATGTAGGATATCTCTAATGTGGGTCAAACTATCAAATTCCGGGGACCCCCTAAAACTTTTGATACTAAACTATATATGAAAATATATAAGTGGCTGAAGTAATTATTCAGGTATAGTAATAAGTCAAAAGATGAACGAAAGTGAAATGGGATATCGCGGATCTAAATCAATATTTATTAAACCTGCTAACCAAATTAATATTGTAAAAGAGCAACGAGTAGACGGTAGTTGATTCATTAGATATTTTCTAATGAATTTAAGGTGTACTCTAATGGGTTTCGAAAGAAATTATCAAGTAAAAGTCCTTTCTAACCAAAAAAAATTTATTTCAAATAATCTACCTAATCAACTAAATCCTTGATTTATTACAGGTTTTGTTGATGCGGAAGGTTCTTTTTCTGTTTTATTACAACCACGTTCTGATAGAAGAATCAATTGAAGAGTAAAAGCAATGTTTGCTATTGGTCTTGATAAAAAAGATTTATCTATACTAGAAAATATTAAAGCTTGATTTCAAGTTGGTAATATATATAGTTCAAGTGGTAAAGTTTATTATAGAGTAGAAACATTTAAAGATTTACATGTAATAATAGATCATTTTGATAAATACCCTTTAGTAACAGCTAAAAAATTAGATTATGCTTTATTTAAAGAAATTTTTAATCTTATTATACTTGAGCAACATTTGACAGAACAAGGTATATTAAAAATAATTGAAATTAAGAGTTCTCTTAATAAAGGCTTATCTGAAAAATTATTAGATAACTTTACAGTAGTTAAAAGAAATAGGTTAGAATTTAAATTCGAAGGTATTCCTAATCCTTATTGAATCTCAGGTTTTGTAAGCGGAGATGGTAGTTTTAATATTAAAACTACCAAATCTCGGATAGGTAAAGTACAATTAAGATTATCTATTACATTACATAATAGAGAAGATAAAGTAATAAAAGGAATAGCCCAATTTTTTAAATTCGAAGATAATAAGTATATTTATTATACTAATACTTCAGTAGCTTTACAGATTGTAAATACGGGAGATATATTAAATATTATAATACCATTCTTTGATCAATACAATATTAAGGGAATAAAAGAATTAGATTATTTTGATTTTAAAAAAGTTGCTAATATTGTAAAAAATAAAAATCATTTAACAGAAAAAGGGTTTAATGAAATATTAGATATAAAAAAAAATATGAATTTAAATCGAGAATAAAATTTTTGTATGATAAATTTTATTAACCATGTACCTATAAGGGTCCAAAGGTAGCGAAATTTCTTGGCCGTTAAATGCGGTCCTGCATGAATGACGTAACGATACAACAGCTGTCTCGAGGATTGACTCAGTGAAATTGAAATAGCAGTGAAGATGCTGCTTACCTCTAGGTAGACGAGAAGACCCTATGCAGCTTTACTGTTACTAATTAAGAATATAATATAATAATTTTTAGAGTATAAGGTAATTGTTGATAAAATTGAAACACCTTTAATTGTTTAATTGTATTCTTTATGATTGGAAGGCAGTTTATGCGGGGCACAGATCCCATAAAAAGTACCTGGGTATATCCAAAGTTCATTTTGTAAATTTGTAAATTTTAATTTACAAAAATAATTTATAAATGTTTTTATACTTTATTTTTTTTTTTATTTTGTTATTAATTATTAATAATTATCCAGTTATTATTGTATTAAATACGTTTTTATTTTTATATTTAGGTAAGATTTTAACTATATGGTAAATAGATGTATATTAATAATTAATCAAAAATTTGATTGATTATTATTTATAATATAAAAGAATAATATATCTTTTATATTATAAGAATTTTTTATACTTTAAAAGTTTAATGGCATAATCTTGCTTTACTGTTTGACTTACAAGTCTATCAGTCGCGTAAGCGGGGCATATGATCACAAGATGCAGAAAGGAAAGGTCTTGGATTATAGAAAAAGTTACGCTAGGGATTACTTGTTAGTCCTCCAATATTTTGAAATATTGGTAATATTTTGGGTAAATTTCAAAAATAACTTATATTGCTTTGCAATTTTTAAGTCTATTTGAAGCGAAGCTTATTTAAGCATATTTATAAATAAGAACGTTCAACGACTAAAAGGTGAATAATGCTAATAATAATCCTTTTATATACTCCCAATATCTTTATTAGTTATATATTTTTATTTTTAGATATATATATATATATATATATATTTATATTTATATATCTGTATTATTATTGACATATTTGTTAATGAAATAGATTTTAAATCTTTGTTATTATATAATAAAAATATTATATTAATAATAATTTTGATTATTTTTATGTTAAATATTGTTAAATCGAAATTAAATTTTAAACCTAAAAAAGAACAAGTTTTACTAAACCAAAATTCATATCAAAAAGTTTTAAAATATCCAGCTCTGGTAAGAAATTGAAAAAATTTTATTTATGTTTATAATAAAAATACTTTATATTCATTAGTTGATGCTAAAAAAATAACAAATAGACTTATTAAAGAATATTTTAATTTATTTAATTTAAATCTAGAAGCTAGATTTAGAAAATATAAAGAAATAAATGTATGAAATGTTATATGTAATAGAAGATTTTTAAATAATAAAATATTTGTTAGTAATGGTGAATTTAAACATACTAATGATTTAGTTGATATTACTATATATATTTATAATAAACAATTATTAAATTTAAAAAAAAAATTATCAAAGAAGCTTAAATCTTTAATGAAATATTTTAAATTAAAAAAAATACTAATATTAAAAAAAAGAATTCATAAAGTTAAAGCTAAAGAGAATAAAAAAAAATTACACACGATAAGATCACTACAACTAAATAAGGTTTCTAGAATTAAATATGTTCAAAATTATCATACTAAACGTCAAAAAAGATATATACGTAAAAATATATCTAAGATAAAAAAGTATATTTTACTTAAACAATTAGTATTTATTAATAAATTTAAATTTAATAATTATTATTTACATAATTTAACTAATTTTATAAAGAAAATATATAATAAAAATATACAATTTAATTTTATTAATCTTAAATATTATTATTTAAATAGTGATATATTAACAGAAACTTTGAAATTAAAAATAGATAAAAATAAAAATAAAAAAATAAGATTTTTAAAAAGAATTATCAGAAAACCAAAAATAAAAAGTAAACATTATATATATGATTTAGATTTATTAAGATATTATATGAATTATTATACAGTTAATTTAAAAATTAATAATTTAGATGTACCTAATTATTTAATATATCTATTATTAAAAAGGAATAAAATTAAATCTAATTCTTTAAAAAAAACTGTATTTAGAGATATTAGATTTAAAAGTTTATCTGGTTTAAGATTACATATTACAGGTAGATTAACTAGACGTTTCACTGCTGCAAAATCTATATCCAAAGTTAGATATAAAGGTAGTTTAATTAATATACATTCTTCATTAGATAAATTACCTCATAGTTTAATAAGAGGTACACAAAAACCTAATGTTGAATATACCTTATTAAAATCTAAAACTGATATAGGATCTTTTGGTGTAAAAGGTTGAATAAGCGGTTATTAAAAAAATTTATTTTGTTTAAAAAAAATATATAATTAGTAAAGATAAAGAAATAGTCTGAACCATTTTGAGAAAAATGGAAATAAAAGAAAACTTTTATGATAACATAAATTGAACAGGCTTATATGCGCAAGAGAGTACAAATTGAGTGCGCTGTTTGGCACCTCGATGTCGGCTTAGCTCATCCACATGAATGCAGAAATCATGAAGGGTTCGACTGTTCGTCGATTAAAGAGCTACGTGAGCTGGGTTTAATACGTCGTGAGACAGTATGGTTTCTATCTTCTAGGGGAAATTAGAGTAAACATTAGATAATCCCTTCGTACGAAAGGAGTTGGGAATATTGATCTATGGTTTACCTGTTGTTTATATAGATTTTATTAATACTTTCACTAAAGTATCTTAATATATTAAGCATGGCAGGAAAGCTAAGTCAGTTATAGATAAGTGCTGAAAGCATATAAGCACGAAGCTTACTATTAGATACTCTTATAATAAACGTAATAGAATATTACGTATTTATTTTTATAGGCTTTAATTGTAATAATTTTAATTATTTTTAGATATAAAGTACTAATTGTTAAAATACTAGATATAACACATATCTTATTTTTATATAATAAAATTTTTAGCCCGGTTAGCATAAAAGTAATGTAATCGTTTTGTAATCGATTGAAGTAAGTGCGATACTTGCACTGGGCTTATGTTTTAGACCCAATGGTCAAGTTAGGTTAAGACATAGCATTTTCACTGCTAGTGCGAGAGTTCAAATCTCTCTTGGGTTAAAAGAAATTAGCTCAGCGGTAGAGCTGTCGTTTTACACACGAAAGGTCAGGTGTTCGAATCACCTATTTCTTATTTTATGCGGATTAATGTATTAGTAACATACCTGTCTCAGCAACAGGTGGTGCAAAACCTAAGTCCACATTAAAAGCTTTTTTATATTTTTTATATACATTTTTATATTTTTTATATACATTTTTATATTTTTTATATACATTTTTATATTTTTTATATACATTTTTATATTTTATATATACATTTTTATATTTTATATATACATTTTTAAGGCGGATTGATGTAATAGTAACATACTTGAGTCATGATCAACTTATTTAGGTGCAAATCCTAAGTCCGCTTAAAAGCTTTTTGATTTTTATTTTATATTTTATACTTTATTCACTTTAAAGGCGGATTGATGTAATAGTAACATACTTGAGTCATGATCAACTTATTTAGGTGCAAGTCCTAAGTCCGCTTAAACACTTTTTAAGGCTATAGCTTAATGGTAAAGCCAGCTGCTCATGATAGCTTAGATAAATGTTCGACTCATTTTAGCCTTAAATTATAAAAAAAGAAAGTATAAAAAATCCGAGTGCTGGAATAGGTAGACAGTCTTAACTTAAGATTAAGTGACGCAAGTCGTGAACGTTCAAATCGTTCTTCGGATAAAAATATTTAGGGGGTTATAGTTTAATTGGTAAAACAAGGGCTTTGCATGTCTTGGAATCAGGTTCGATTCCTGATAACTCCAACTAAAATATAAATTTAGCTCGAAAAGCTCAATTGGTCGAGCGGAACACTGAAGATGTTTAGGTTATAAGTTCAAGTCTTATTTCGAGCAATTAATTAATGGGTATGCTGAAATTGGTAACCAGGTTCCACTTAGGATGGAATAGTTTTAACTTTGCAAGTTCGAGTCTTGTTACCCATAATATGTTGTCGACTAATAGGTAAGTCATAAATTTTTGGTATTTATTATTGAGTGTTCGAATCGCTCCAACATAATTTATAGCAATTAAGCCAGGATAGTTCAATAGGTAGAACAATAATTTCATGAATTAAGAATGAGAATTCAACTTTCTCTCCCGGCTTTTTATTTTTATTTTTATTTTTTTTTTATTTAGGTGGGTATAGTTTAATAGGTAGAACAGCTGTATGTGGCATAGTATATCCTTGTTCAATTCAAGGTACCCTCCTTAAAATTTATTTAAAGATTAAAGTTATGTACTATAACAAATAATCAGAGCTTATCTCAATAAAGATATGTTTAATTTAAGTGGTAAATTATTTAATTTATCTAGGAGCTATCAAACTTCGTCAAATGTTGACAAAACTAGTATGTTTGATTTAACAATGTGAAGAGAAAGATGATTTTTATCTTCTAATGCCAAAGATATAGGAACATTATATTTAATGTTTGCTTTATTTTCTGGTTTATTAGGTACAGCTTTCTCTGTACTAATCAGACTTGAATTGTCTGCACCTGGTGTACAATATATTGCAGATAATCAACTATATAATAGTATTATTACAGCACATGCTATAATGATGATTTTTTTTATGGTTATGCCTGCTTTAATTGGAGGTTTCGGTAAAATTAAAATAAATAACTATACAATATAATCAATTATTTAAGAATCTAAATTAAGAATAAAATTAGGGGCTTATTTAGTTGGGTTAAATTGGGTCTTTTGCTATACATGTTAATAATTATAAAACTAAAAGATATATACCTCAAATTTTAGTTTAAATGATAAATTATAATCTATACTTAATGTTGGTAAATTGTATAATAAACCACTATGTGTTATATGACATATTAAAAATTTTGTTATAAAAATTATTAATCTTATAAATATGCGTACTATAGAAGCATTACAACATCATGTAATAAATTGATATAATGAATTTTATCAAACTAAAATAGAATTTATAAATTTAGATGTTTCACCTATAAACACTATTAGCAGGGTATACAGATGGAGATGGTAATTTTAGTATTAATATAATAAATAGAAAAAATAAAGCTATAATAATTACAAACAAGCTTTTATAAATAAAGATTGTTCAGTTTATATAGGAGCTATTAGTTATTTAAATATATTGTGTATTATATCTAGATATTTAAACGTTAATTTATATTCTAGATCTATATAACAAAATATAAAAAAATTTATTTTTATTCTTATACTGTAATTTTGCAAAATAAAGTCATATTAAAGTTATATACTAAGAAGGTTATCCTTTGTATTCATTTAAATATTTAGATTATAAAGATTGAATGTAGTGCAACAAATTAGCAGGTAAACGTTTAACAACTAAAAATTTATTAGAGTTTGAAAAAAGTTTAAAACCGTACACAATTAGATTTTTCACATTTAGATTAGATTGTATAAAATTTTATAAAAAGAAATTGCCGAAAGTAATAGTAATATTACTTATTAAAATATAACTATATGCAGGAAGTTCCTAAAGTTTTATTATAGTTGTTGTAAAAGTTTAAAATATTTATAAATTAAATGTATATAACACTAAAAATAAATAAAAATGTAAAGGGATGATCTGCAGGAAACGAAAATAAAATGAAATATATTTTATAGAGGATCCTCAGAGACTATACGTTATACTCCATTTAATAAGTGGATGAATATATAGTCCAAATACAATTTAACGATTGTAAATTAATGAATTTCTTATTACCTTTATTAGTCGGAGGTCCTGATATGGCAAAAACAAGGGATCTCCCTGAGATTAATATAAATTTATCAGATAAAATATCTAAAAAAAATATAAGTTCATACTTAGCAGGGTTTTTTGAAGGTGATGGTATAATATATTATCCTGAAAATAAAAACCCTAGATTTTGTATACTTTTTGGTTTAAGGAATGTTAAATTAGCTGAAAAGATACTAGATATTATAGGTTCAGGTTTTATTAGATATATGCCTAAAAAAAATGCTTGTGTTTTAATAGTTTCGTCCGTGTCAGGTTTAAAAAATGTAGTTGAATTAATAAATGGTGAATTAAAAACACCTAAATTATATCAATTAAATGATCTTATACGTTGATTAAATTTAAATCATAGAACTGATTTTAATATATTACCCTTAAATGTTGTTGATTTTTCTGAAACTAGTTGATTGAGTGGTTTTATAGATGCTGAAGGTTCTTTTTCTGTACAATATACTAAATCTGTAAAAACTGATAAAATAAAGATTTCATGTAGATTAAGAATTGAACAAAAAATTAATCATCCTATTTTTAATAAAGGTTATATTAATATATTAAAAGATATATCTTCTTTTTTAAATTGTAAGTTATTAGATAAAACATCATATAAAAAACCTTATTTTATTTTAAGGGCTTCTAGTAAAACCTCTATTTATAATGTTATTTTTTATTTAACTAAATATCCTTTATTATCAAGTAAATATTTAGATTATAAAGATTGAGAACAAATTGTTTATTTGTTGTATAATAATTTACACAATACTGAAAAAGGTTTAGTTATTATAAAACGTCTTAAAAATCGTATGAATAAAAATAGAACTGAATTTAATTGAGACCATTTGAATGGATTATTTTAGATATTTTTATATTCTTCTCTAAACAAGGGATTGCCGTTATAAAGTGTAAACTTTATTATTATTACTACGCTATAAGCATATAATCTCTCAATTATTAAACAGATGTAAAGACTCTAAATTGAAATATTATTTATTTAATGTTTAAAAGTTAGTTATTGACTGAATTTATTGTAAAACATTTACATACATGGGAGGGTTATGCAGGAAACCAAAAAATAAAATATTATAATGTATTTTTATTATTAGTAGGATCCTCAGAGACTACACGCGAAGCTCCATTATATAATGGATGAAGATATAGTCCATTTAGGTAATAATTTACTTAATTTAATTGATTCCCTAGATTAAATAATATCAGCTTTTGATTGTTAATTCCTAGTTTATTACTATTTGTATTTGCATCTATTATAGAAAATGGTGTAGGTACTGGTTGAACTCTTAATAAGGATAAGGAGTTATTTTATAGAAATATAAATATATATAAACTCTTCTCAATGCGTGAACCTCTTCTAATATTATATCTTGAAAATATAATATACGTAGTATACTACTCATGTCTGTCGATAATTTATAAGATTCAGACGTATGTAAAAATGTATATAGCAAGGAGACAATACGCCTGATTATTTAACAAACGTTTGTTTAGTAATCATCAGAGACTAAACGAAGAGCATCTTAATAAAAATAAAAGTAATTTAAATTATTTTGAGCAATGATTTGTGGGTTTTACGGATGGAGATGGTAATTTTCATATATCACAACAAAAATTTAAAGGAAAAATAAAATGAAATTTAGGTTTCAAATTAACACAATCAGCTTATAATGCAAGAATTTTAAATTATATAAAAAAAGAGTTAAATTTTGGTTCTATAACAAAGGATGGTAAAAAGGTACAATTTTTTATAAGAGATAAAAAAATTATAGAAACTGTACTGATACCTATTTTTGATAAGTATCCTCTTTTAACTACAAAACATTTTGATTATATTAAATTAAAAAAGGCCTTAATTATATTAAATAATATGGAGCTTGATAAAGAGAAAAAAGATATAGAAATTCAAAAAATAAAAGATTTAAAACCTACAAATAGTTATATTTCTCCTGCTTGAAATAAAGCTTATTTACCGTTAACTGATAAAAATTCCATAAATAATGTAATGACTAAAAATTGATTAATTGGGTTTATAGAAGCTGAAGGTAGCTTTTATTTAACTAAAAAAGATACAACTCGAATAGTACATGGTTTTGGTCTTACACAAAAACTTGATAAAATCGTATTAGAATCAATAGCTATATTATTACATATAGGTAATAAAGTAAAATATAAAGAATTCTATAATCATTATATTTTAGATACAACTAATAGTAGAGCTATTGAAAACATAATAATATATTTTAATAACACTATGAAAGGAGTAAAATCTTTGGAATATAGAATTTGATCTAGATCTTATATTAAATATAAGAATAATTATAATCAATTATATAAAATAAGAAATTTAGTTAGAGATTTGCGAAAAATATAAATAATTGAAATTATTTTTATAGATGAAGGTATAGTCCGAACAGTAAAGAGATTTACTGCGTGTAACGATAATTTTTCTTAAAAAAATGAGGTTACCAACATATATGTTATCCACCATTAGCTGGAATACAAAGTCACAGTGGACCTAGTGTAGATTTAGCTATATTTGGTTTACATTTAAGTGGTATTAGTAGTTTATTAGGTGCTATTAATTTTATAACTACTATTATTAATATGAGAAGCCCTGGTATTAAATTACATAAACTTGCATTATTTGGTTGAGCTGTTGTTATTACAGCTGTTTTATTATTATTATCTTTACCTGTTTTAGCTGGTGCAATAACTATGGTATTAACTGATCGTAATTTTAATACATCTTTTTTTGAAATAGCAGGTGGTGGTGATCCTATATTATACCAACATCTTTTCTGATTCTTTGGTCACCCAGAGGTTTATATATTAATTATACCTGGTTTTGGTATTATTAGTACTGTTATTTCAGCCAGTTCAAGTAAAAATGTATTTGGTCAAGATGGCCCTTTAAATGTTAATTTAATGAAACAAACTATATGCAGAAAATTAAGAGCTATTATAATACAAAATACTTATTTATGTACTTTTAATTCTATTTTTAAGATAAATCTAAATAATGTAATAATTTTTGTACAAGGATTTTTTATCCCTCTTAATAATCCGCAAATAACCAAAGCACCAAGTTATTTTAACTTGAAATCCATGACTTCATTGTCTAAAGGATTAAGCATGTGAGTAGGAATCTCAGAGGCCATACGTTTGTTTTCAACTCTTTCTAATAATATCCTTAATATTAAGAATATTAATACTAATAATAATAATAATAATAATAATAATTTTAATAATAATAATATTAATAATAAATTTAATGAGTGATTAGCTGGTTTAATTGATGGTAATGGTTGTTTTCTATTATCTAAAAAAGGTTATGCTAGCTTAGAAATTTCTATGGTAACACGTGATAAATTTTGTCTTTTTTTAATAAAACAAAAATTTGGTGGTTCTATAAAAATTAAATCGGATCTAAATTGATCTAGATATAGATTACATCATAAAAATGGTATTTTACTTGTTATTCACGCTGTTAATGGTTTAATAAGAAATCCTAATCGTATTATACAATTGGGTAAATTATGTGAAAAATATAATATTTCTTTAAAATATCCTGAACCTTTATCATATAATAGTGGATGATTAAGTGGATTTTTTGATTCAGATGGTAGTATTTATTTGAATTTATTATCTAATCAAGTATTAATTACTGTATCTCAAAAAAATAAATATTTATTAGATATTTTAGTTACTTTATATGGTGGTACTATATATCCTATGGTAAAACAAGATGCTTTTAAATGAACTGTTTTTAGAAAAGATGAAATTAATAAATTACTTGCTTATTTTAAAATAAATCCATCAAGGTCTGCTAAAAAAAATAGATTAAAATTATTATTTAAATATTATGAACTTAAAAAATTAAAAGCTCATTTAGCTTCTAAAAATTCTTTATTAGGTAAAAATTGAAAAAATTTTCTTAAATCTTGAGAAAATTTTATATAAGTTGTAAAAGAGATGGTCCATGATTAAATATATAATAAAAAAATTTATATTTTTATTTAGTTTAATTAAGTATCTTGGTATGGTTTATGCCATGATGTCTATTGGTATTTTAGGTTTTATTGTTTGAAGTCAAGGGGTGGCTTTCCCTATTAGTGATTTTAGGGTAATAAATTTCGCTATATGCTGGAACAGTTTAGTGCTTATAAATACTTTATATAGTAAAAATTTTATAAGTTATACTCAATCAGCAGATAATCTTAATTTTTTATATAAAATTGATAAGAGCTTCTCAGAGACTACACGCGAAACATCTTTTAATTTTAAAAACTTTAAAATTAATTATAATAATAATATTTCTGATAATTGATTATCTTGATTTGTTGGTTTTTCAGAAGGAGATGGTGCCTTTGTTACTTATAAAAATTCTTGTACTTTTATTTTAACTCAAAAAGAAGAAGCTATCTTAAAGTATATTCAAAATATATTACAAATTGGCTATGTAAAAAATTTTGGAAAATTTTCTCGTTATATTGTTAGAGATAAAAAAGGTATATTACTTTTAATAAGTATTTTTAATGGTAATATTTTCTTAAGTAAGAGAAAAATACAATTTAATAATTGATTAAAAATATTTAATATTTTTGAGTTAGATAACAATGTAATGCCTAATTTAAAAGATGGTTGAATAGCTGGATTTATAGATGCTGAAGGTTGTTTTAATTCTACTCTTTTAAAAAGAAAAGCAATGAAATTAGATTTACAAGTAAAATTAAGATTCATGATTGATCAAAAATATTGTTTAAAAAATATGCTATATTTAAAAGATCAATTAAATCTTATATTAACTTACAGAAAATCTAAGAATGGAGTTAGAAATATACATAGAATAGAAAGTAATTCATTTGTAAAGATTCCTTTAATTATTAATTACTTAGATAAATATAATCTTAAAACAAAAAAGAAAGAATCTTATTTAAAATGAAAAGAAATTTATGTAATGGTATTACAAAAGCAACATTTAAATAAAAAAGGTTTAGAAAAAATTAGAATTTTAAGTAAACAAATCAATATAATTACTAGTTTAACTAGAAAATCAGGAAGCGCTTTAAAAGATGAAGATATAGTCCATTAAATTTAATTTAAATTTTTGCACCATATGTATACTGTTGGTTTAGATGTGGATATACTTGTGTCCACGTTAAAAACCTTGCTATTTGCTGGAAACTCCTGAATAAATAGTCCACTCGTAGTTTTTGCGTTAGGAACAATCTATTTATTACATTTTATGACAGGACAATCAGCAGGAAACTTTAGTTTTAACGTTAAAGCTACGGCTAATGTTAAAAATACTTATATTAAATATTCTAATCTACCTAAAATTTCTGAACATATTTATAATAATAAAAGTGTTATTTCTCATGAAGAATTTAGTCATTTTTTAACTGGGTTAATAGAAGGAGATGGTTGATTTGGTAAAAAACAACTATATATCATTTTTAGTGAAAATGATACTTCATTAGCTTATTTAATTAAAAAGCGTATAGGGTATGGAAATGTTTATAAAATAAAAAATAAAAAAGCAGTTAGGTATATCTGTAAAAATCAAAAAGGTTTGTCTATTATTTTATCTTTAATTAATGGTAAGTTAATTAGTCATTATATATATGAACAATTAATTAATAAAGGATATTGTGAAGATTTTAATACAAAAATTTTTCCTCCTTTAAAAAAATTAAGTTTAGATAATTCTTGATTAGCTGGTTTTACTCAAGCTGATGGTTGTTTTCATATTAGTGTTATAAATAGTAAAACTCATAAAACAGGTTTTTGTGTTAGATTAGAATATTCTTTAAAACAAAATGATAATATACCTTTAAAGTTATTATATGATCTTTTTAAAAAAGGTAATTTATCTCAATATAGTTCTGGTATTTGATGTTATAAAAGTACTGGGTTTAGTACTGCTTATCATATAATCAATTATTTTGATAAATTTCATCTATTTGGTGGTAAATATATAAGTTATCTAAAATTTAGAAAAGTTTATATAATGATAACTGAAGGTAAACATTTAGACAGAAAAGGTATAGATAAAATTATAAGTATTAAAACTAAAGGATTCTCAGAGACAAGTACGCAAGGAATTTAATAATATACTTTATTAAATTAAGATACTGTCCTTATAGTTCGACAAGAGCTTATTTTACTGCTGCTACATTAATTATTGCTGTTCCTACAGGTATTAAAATATTTAGTTGGTTGTCAAAATCCTTTAGTAAGATTTATATGACCAAATACAATAATAAATTAATTATTAACTATACTTCTAATTCACTTGTTCCATATGGTATTAATTTATCTTCTACTGTAGGTTATTCTAGATATAGGGCTTTTGAAAAAAAACTTGTAAAAATTCCTATTAATATTTTACCTGTTTTTATTGGTATTTTACTTTCAGATGCTAATTTAAGTAAATCTTATAAAGCTGATGCTAGATTACAATTTAAACAAAGTATTAAACATATTGATTATTTTTATTTTATTTTTTTTAAATTAAATCATTACTGTTCTAAAGCTCCTTATACAACTAAAACAATTCTTCATAAAAAAGAATATTTATGTTTAGGTTTTACTACTCGTAGTTTATCTTGTTTTACTGATCTATATAATTTGTTTTATATTAATAATAATAAATTTATACCTTCTAATTTATATGATTTATTATCTTGAGAGGCTTTAGCTCATTGAATTATGGCTAATGGTTCTTATAATTCAGGTATATGTATACAAACAGATTATTTTACAGTTAAACAAGTAGTTTTTATCATTAATGTTTTAATTCTAAAGTTTAATTTAGATTGTTCCATTCATTATCAAAAGAATATACCTATTCTTTATATAAAAAGTAAATCTATTAAGAAAAATTTACATAATCTTTTACCTTATTTTCATCATTCTATGAAGTATAAGCTATTTGGTAAAAAGTTTAAATAATATGATTCAATACTTATATTAAGTGTTTTATAGTATTCTATTTTTAATTTATTATTGTTAATATGGCAAATTCGAGGGACATCCTACAATAAGAATATAAATTATTGAGGATTATCGTCGAGCTAAATGGTTACATGAAAATGTAATTCAATAAATAAAAAAATTTATTGAGTATAATAAGTATATTTATATATTTATTATATCTAAAAGTGTAGAGGCCAGATGCTATACTATTTCTAAGTAATATTATATTATATTATATATAATAATTTATTATATGAAATATGAAGGAATGGTCCAGGTTACTAGTAATAGATAGTGCCTTAAACAAGCATTTAAGTAAAAATATACCGATGTGTCACTGTTTTTATGAAACATAAAGCCAACTAGATTTGAAATAATCGAAGGCCCTACCCTGAGCTACTTGTTATGGAGGTTCTTTACGTTTAACTCCTGCTATGTTATTTGCTTTAGGTTTTGTTGTTATGTTTACTATTGGAGGATTAACATATAACCACTTAGTTCTCCCTTTAAAGGCTACTATTTGCTGGAAACTTCAGACAATTATGTTACTAGGTTTAATTTTTATTATTCCAGTAAAAATCTATAATTTTGAACAATCAGCAGGAAAGATCAATATAAATTATTTATTGAAATCCTCAGAGACTACACGTAGCCCACATTTTTGTGAAGATATAGTCCGTGAATTAAATAATTCTTTAACTTTTAATAAATCATCTTATCTTTATATAACAAAACGTTATTATTCTAATCCTAGTAATGAGAATAAAAATTTTAATAGTATTAATGATTTAATTCCTATAAAAATATATTATAAATTTAAAGAGGAAAAACCTCAAATATTTAAAAATGAAAAAAAATAAATCAGGTGTATATTGTTTGTTAAATAATATAAATGGTAATAGATATATTGGAAGTTCTATAAATTTACCAGGTAGAATGAAAAATTATCTTAACACTAGTTTTTTAAAAAGTAAACAAAATAGTAATATGCCTATTGTAAAAGCTTTATTAATATATGGGCCAACAAATTTTTCTTTATTAATATTAGAATATGTTGAAGTTGAAAATTTAACTATAAGGGAAACATTTTATATAATATCTTTAAACCTTATTATAATCTATTAAAACAAGGTTATTCATCTTTAGGTTATAAACACACATAAGAAACAAAATCATTATTATCATCTTTAGCTAAAAATAGAACTCATTCAGATGAAACAAAAGCTTTAATAGCTAGAACTTTAACGGGTGAAAATAAAAGTCATTCTACTGAGACTAAGGTAAGGGTGATAGAATCTAAATCAGCTTATTCTGTTTATATTTATGATTCTTATAAAAATTTTTTAGTTATTTTCCCATCTGTAAATACTTTAGCTAAATTAATTAATGCAAATCACGCTTCAATAGTCAATTCTATAAAATAGGAAACTTTATTTAGAGGTGAATGATATATAAGTAATATACCATATAATATCTCTGATACACCTTCAATAGAAAATTGATTAAATGAAGAATCTAATGAATTAATTAAAGATATAAATGATAAAAGTTTTGTTAGAAGATCTGTATTTGTATATGATATAAATAAAACTTTTATAGCAAAATATTATGGTGTAAAAGAAGCTGAAAGAGCTTTAAATATAAATCATAGTACTATTAAAAATATGCTAAATTAGGTAGTGAATATAAAGGTTATATATTTAGTTTTGAAAGATTAGAAGAAGAATTTAATAATTCGTAAGTGGTGTTGTTTTAGCTAATGCATCACTTGATATAGCTTTCCATGATACGCTATTTATATGTAGTTATATTATATTAACTTTATTATATATTGTAACTACTGTAGTCGAAAAAAAGAATAAAAAAATTAGTTTAATAAGTGATAGTCTAGAAAATAAAAATAGTTTAATTAATAATGAGGAAGAATATTTAAAAATTTTTTGAGTTGGTTTAATGGATGGTGATGGGAGCATTCAAGTAAATCATTGACGTAAACAGTCCTTAGAATATAGACTTGTTATTAAATTATCTAATATAACATCAAATTATAAAATGTTAATAAAAATTGCTAAAGTAGTAGAAGGAAGTGTTAGAATAACTGGAAAAGGTAAAGATGTAATATGAGTAGTTAATAAAAAAGAGACAATACAAGAAATAATCAAAATTTTTGATCTTTATCCTCCCTTAACTTCAAAAAAAATATGTCAACTTAAATTTTTAAAAGAATGTATGGTAAGAAATTCAGTAGATTGATATTTATTAAATAGAAATAATAAGTATAATGATCAACAATCTATTATAAATTCTTATATATTTGGAATTAAAGATATTTTAACTTTACCTTCTTACTTTAAAATATGATTTTCTGGATTTGTAGAGGCTGAAGGTTGTTTTTCTATTAGAAAAAATAATAATCATTCTTTTTCTATAGGACAAAATGATGACATTTATTTAATGTATCTTATAAAAGAATATTTAGCTTCTACTAATGTAGTTAGAAATCCTTCTCGTAATTTTTATTCTTTAGAAATTTATAAAAAAGAAATATTAAAAACTGTTTTATATCACTTTAATAACTACCCTTTGTTAGGTGATAAAGCAGAGTCTTATCATAAATGAAAACAAAAAATTCTTTAAGTGTCATGTGGTCTTGCCACCGTGAAAAAATTAATATCTTTTTCGGTAATATGTTTTATATTGCTAACGGTGAAGTCTTATATGTTTTTTATAAAGCTATAAAACGGGTAAAATATAAGATAATACCGTGGAAACCAAAAATATAAGTAAAAATTACTTATATTGAGTAGGATCCGTAGAGACTAAACGTGGCAGTCGAAAATTTATTAAGTTAAATGATTAGATGAGTTATAGTCCGATCCTTGGGGTAACCCAAGAAATATTAAAATAATTTATACGACAGACTGACTTATTATGTCGTTGCTCAAATGGGCCAGAATAATTTATCTTCCACTTTGTTGTATACCTTTAAATCCGTGTTAGCTGATTTAGGTACGCACAAGATTATTCATTATTTTGTAACTGACTATATGCTGGAAACTATGTTATTTGTGTATTGTTTACTATTTATTTATACGTTTTATCTTTATAAATTAGATGTTAGTAGGAATATTATTCTTTTAAATAGTCAAAATAATGATACTACAATGAGTTCAAAACTTATGAATATACAATCAGCAGAAAACTCTAAAGGATTCTCAGAGACTGTACGTCAGTTACCTGAAATTGAAAATTCTAAATTTTGAAATTGATTTGCTGGTATAATAGATGGTGATGGTAATTTTGATATTAGAACTGTACCTTTTGGTAATAAAAGAGTTCTTAAACAAATTATAATTAAATTACATAATAAAGATATAAAAATTTTAAGACGTATACAAGATTATTTACACATGGGTAGAATTAAAGCTTATAAAAATAAGCCTTATTCTATTTATTTAATTTCTACTAAAGAAAATATGATGTATATTATTAAGAATCTTAATAGCTTAATTAGACTTAAAGTACCTGGATTTAAAGAAGCTTGTTTTTTATATAATATAGATTATATTGAACCCAATTATAATATAGGGTTATATGATCCTTATTTTTCTGGACTAATAGATACTGATGGTAGTATAGTCTTTAATTATGCTGGTAATAGAATAGAATGTAATTTAGAATTTCAATATAATGAATATACATCTAAATTAAATTTTGATAATACTTTATTAAATTCTAAACCTGCTATTCTTATACGTAAAAAATCTTCTAAAGTTGGTACTTCTAAAGTTTTCACATCTATCGCATTTAAATTTCAAAACGTTTCTAATATGTTATTTATATATGATTATTTTATGCATAATAGATTATATTGTGATATGAAATTTTATAGAGTTACTAAAATTAAATCTTTTATAGAAATTAGAAAATATAAAACATATCCTAGGTATAGTGTAGAACATAAAATATATTCAAATTTTATGATAAATTGACTTAAATATGAAAATTCTACATGATATAAAATACCTTGTGTTAGTAATTATTTATTATATAATGATCAATAACATATTTATTTCAGGTAAAGATACAGTCCATTATTTATACTTTATGTATAAGTAGCATTTTCATTACGTTTTATCTATGGGTGCTGTTTTTGCTCTTTATAGTGGTTGATATTTCTGAATTCCTAAAATTTTAGGTTTATCTTATAATATTTTTGCAAGTAAAGTTCATTTCTGAATTTTATTTATAGGGGTTAATCTTACTTTCTTCCCTCTTTGTTGGGGGTTTATAATAGTAATATTATAATATATTAATAATTTTATTTTATTAATTTTGGCTATATGCTGGAAACTGTGTTATTCACATAATCAGCAGGGAAGTTTATTTTTATTTATCCCTCAACGATCACACGCCAAATATCCTATTTATTCTTTAGGATAATGATATGATCTTTATTATTAAATAAAAAATTTTTTTTTATTAGTTTATGTATATTTATATATATCTATATATATTTGGATAATTACAATTAGGAGAGGAGATTAAATTAGAGTTTATAAAATTTAAATATAATACTTTAGATTTCATAGATATCTATCTATATATATTTATATATATCTATATATATAATTAATTTTTATATTAAATAGATTTTAATAATGCAACATTTCTTAGGTTTACAAGGTATGCCTAGAAGAATAAGTGATTACCCTGATGCTTTTGCAGGTTGAAATTTAATAAGTAGTTTTGGTTCTATTGTTAGTGTAGTTGCATCTTGATATTTTTTAAATATATTATATGTTCAATTAACAGAAGGTACAGCTGTTTCAAGATATCCTTGATTAACACCTCAATATTTTAGTGATTTATTCCAAACATTATTTAATAGAAATAATAATTCTTTAGAATGATGTTTAAATAGTCCACCTAAACCACATGCTTTTGTAAGTTTACCTTTACAATCCTAAAATTTTTTATTATTGCATTAGGTTAAATAAAACCTAGTTTAAAGTATAAATTTACTTTATACTAAATTTTTAAATAATTATTTAAAAATTTAAACATGTTAGTTTAATGGTTAGAATATCGTGGTACGGACACGTGGATATAAGTTCGAATCTTATACATGTTTAGTACTTAATTCTTATTAGCTCAATGGTAGAGCAGAATACTTCTAATATTTTGATCCTAGTTCGAATCTAGGATAAGAATAGCTCTCATAGCTCAAGGGTAGAGCAAAATACTGTTAATATTTGTATAGATGTTCGAGTCATCTTGAGAGCTTTTTGTATAAGATTATATTTACAATAATACAATAGAGGATTCCTCAAAGAAAAAAGGTAAATTAATATTTATATATGATACAAGCAGCTAAAATAATAGGTACAGGTTTAGCCACTACAGGTTTAATTGGTGCTGGTGTTGGTATTGGTGTTGTTTTTGGTGCTTTAATCTTAGGTGTTGCTAGAAATCCTACTTTAAGAGGTCAATTATTTTCTTATGCTATTTTAGGTTTTGCTTTCGCTGAAGCTACAGGTTTATTTGCTTTAATGATGGCTTTCTTATTATTATATGTTGCCTAATTTTTTTATTTTTGCTTTATAACTATAGTTTTTTATTTTTGCCTTTATTTTTGAATGTTTAATCTATTTTTTGTTTTTTTATTTTACTTATTATATTTTGTACTAAATATTGGAGTAGTATTATTATATTTATTAATAATATGAGGTTATGACATTTAATTGTCTAGGTGAAACGGTAGAAGTTATTGGTTATTGATGATTGTATATTAATAACATAAATTGTAAATTAAAGATATATTTATCTTTAATTGTTTTAGTTTGCTAACAGAAAAATATGAAGAAAAATAAATTATAAAATCAAAAAAAAAATATACATATATATTTTTAGTTATATATTAAATAAAACAATAATATTTATAGAGTTTTTATAGTTTATAAAATTAGTCAAATTTTTTATAGTTTTTAATAAATAAATATAATCATATAAAACCTATAGATATTTGTATTATATATAAACATTTATATCTATATATATATATATAATTTAAGGTATATATTATAACATTGTTTTGCAAAAATCAAGATATTCTTTAATAAAACTAGGTTTTGAAAAATCTTTATGTTAATACAAGTGATTTAGATGTAATTATATTATGGATCTAAAATAATAAAACTTGTTGCATAAAAATAGTACCTTTATAGGGAGTGAGGTAGGTGGTATATGTTTTTACTATAAATATTTATTATTATTAACTTTTATACAATTAGTAGAGATTTAAGAATTAAAAAAAAAATAAAAAAAAAATGTCTTATTTAGAATTTTTTTCACATAAATTGTCAAACGAAGCTTTAATATTATTAGATACACCTACACCTTGAGGTTTATTTTTTCAAGATAGTGCAACACCACAAATGGAAGGAATAGAAGAATTACATAATAACATTATGTTTTATTTAACTATAATATTATTTACTGTTACATGAATGATGGTTACAATAATAAAAAATTTTGTATCAACAAAATCAGAGATTTCTCATAAATATATGAATCATGGTACATTAATAGAGTTAATCTGGACTATAACACCAGCAGTAATCTTAATACTTATTGCTTTTCCTTCATTTAAATTGTTATATTTAATGGACGAAGTTATTGATCCTGCATTAGTAATATACGGAGAAGGTTTCTTTTTAGGTGGCCTTATACTATATATATTAAATAAAATAAAAGATGCCATATATGGAGAAAAAAAGATTGCTTTATTACCTAAAATAAAAAAAACAAATTTAGCTATAATAAATTCTAAATTAAACATTAAATCTAGATCCTTTCATACCAAAGTAAAAGCTTCAAGAAGAATAGGACCACATAATGAGGATGTGTTATCAGTAATAGTTGGTTCTTTGTTAGGTGATTGCTATGGTAATAGAAGAACAGGAGAAGGTACAAGATTTTGTTATAGACAAAGTATAATACATAAAGACTATTTATTTTGATTATATGATTTTTTTTATACAAGAGGTTATTGTTCAAATTTAGAACCAAGAAAATATATAAGAGTTCTAAAAAATGGATCTAAGATAAAAGAACATTATGGTTATGAATTTAATACTTTTACTTTTAGAAGTTTTAATTGAGTACATGATATGTTTTATTCTAAAGGTAAAAAATTAATAAGAAGTACAAAAATAGAAAATTATTTAACACCTTTAGCTTTAGCTATTTGAATTATGGATGATGGAGGATGAACTAAATCAGGTGTACGTTTATCTACATATAATTTTGATCAAAAAGAAATAAAATTCTTAGTATATTTGTTAAAAAAACAATATGATTTGAATTGTACTATACAACTTTTTAAAAATCGTTCTCAATTTTGTATTTATATAAAAAAAGAATCAATATCTAAATTAATAAAATTAGTTTTACCTTATATGCATAAAAGTATGTATTATAAATTAGGTGTAAATGTTTAATTTAGAATGTAATAAAGTATAAGTTCTTTTAACAACACATAAATATATATAGTAGTCGTGAGATAAATAAATTTATAATTTAGTTAATATAATTTTATCTCTAAGTATCTGACAGGATACTTAAAGGAAAAGATTTATTTTCCTTTGGCGACACGAGTGAAAACAGTTAAAATATTATTAGTTGTAATCTGGACAATAATACAAGACTGTCAGTAAACAATTTTATTTTTTTTTTATGTTTATTGCAACAGACTGGGTCACTTGTGGGTGTTAAATAATTTAATGCTTAATGTACAGTCGAGCGCATCAATGATATTGAAGTTATCAGTATCCAGATTTTACAAATGATGAAGGGGAATTTATTGAATTTGATTCTTATATTGTGCCTGAATCTGACTTAGATGAAGGTACATTAAGAATGTTAGAAGTTGATAATAGAGTAATAATACCTGAGTTAACACACACAAGATTTGTATTTTCATCTGCTGATGTAATACATTCTTTTGCTTGTCCAGCTTTAGGTATAAAATGTGATGCCTACCCAGGTAGATTAAACCAATCATCAGTATATTTAAATAGACAAGGTACATTCTTTGGACAATGTTCAGAAATTTGTGGTATATTACATAGTTCTATGCCTATAGTAATACAATCTGTAAGTCTTAAAAAATTTTTACTTTGAGTACGTGATCAAATGGGTGAATAATGATAACATATATATATAATTATATAAAAATAAACATAATATAATTAATATATTTATATATATATATAAACATATATATATTTATATATATATAGTATTTAATATATATATTAATCTGATAAAAGCAACATTATGTATCTTTCTATACTTTTATTTTTAACAGGTATTTTAGGTTTTGTTTTAAATAGAAAAAATTTAATTTTAATGCTTATTTCAATAGAAATAATGATTTTGTCGGTAACACTTTTAATATTATATAGTTCTTTAAATTTTGAAGATATACTAGGTCAGACTTTTGCTGTATATATTATAACTATAGCTGGTGCAGAATCTGCTATAGGTTTAGGTATATTAGTTGCTTTTTATAGATTAAGAGGAAGTATAGCAATACAATATAGTTAATGTATTTACTTATAATTATTTTACCTTTATTAGCTTCAATTATTTTAGGTTTTTTTGGTAGAAAAATAGGTGTTAAAGGAGCACAAATTATTTCTTGTAGTTTAATTATTACAACTACTTTATTAGCTATTATAGCTTTTTTTGAAGTTGGTTATAATAATATACCTTTAGAGTTAATAATTTTTAGATGATTAGATTTAGAATCTGTTTATGTACTTTGAGGTTTTTTCTTTGACAGTCTAACTGTTGGTATGTTAATACCTGTTTTAATTGTTTCTAGTTTAGTTCATCTATACTCTATTGGTTATATGAGTCATGATCCTTGAGGTCGCGTTAAGGGAAAACGAGTCTATGGGGATAAACTGTCAAATTACGGGGAAGTCCTAAAACTTAAGGTACCAAGTTATAGTTGAAAAATTATAAATGGCTGAAGTAATTACTCAGGTATGGTAACAAGTCTTAAGATGAGTGAAAACAAAATGGGTGATCGCGTATCTAAATCAAGAATACTATTTAGTATTCTTGTAAAAGAGCAACGAATAGACGGCAGTTGATCTATTGGGTTTAATTCAATGGATTTAAGGTATATTCTAAAAGGTTTCGAAAGAAATAGAGGTCTAAACCTCAGTTTCAATATGCAACAAGGTTGAAACTCTTATGTCAAAATCCCATCTAAGCAATTTAATTTAAGAAAATTTTCTACTTCTAATTCTACTATAGTAAATCCTGGAGTTTGATCAGGATTTATAGATGGTGAGGGTTCATTTAATATAATAATAGATAAAATTAAAACTCGTAAATTAGGTTGACGTGTACAATTAAAATTTCAATTAGGTATACATACAAAAGATCTTAATTTATTATATATGTTTCAAGAATATCTAGGTGGTATAGGTTCTATTCATTTATCTAAAAACCGAGATGTTGTTAATTATTCAATAGATTCAATTGAAGATCTAAATAAACTTATTATTCATTTAGAAAAATATCCTTTATTAACTCAAAAAGCCGCGGATTTTTTATTATTTAAAAAAGCGCTAAGTCTTGTAAATAATAATGATCATTTAACTATTGAAGGTTTATATCAGATAGTTAATATAAAAGCTTCAATTAATTTAGGTTTATCTGACAAGTTAAAAGCTGAGTTCAGTTTATCTACTCCTGTTGAAAGACCGGTTATAAACTATGAAAATATAATTTTAGATCCTAATTGAATTTCAGGTTTTGTAAGTGCTGAGGGTAATTTTGATATTCGTATACCATCAACCAATAGTAAATTAGGTTATCGAGTACAATTGAGATTTAGAATATCTCAACATAGTAGAGATCTTATATTAATGAAAAAAATAGTTGAATATTTTGGAACAGGTAAAATATATAAATATGGTGGTAAATCTGCTGTTAGTTTAACAATAGTAGATTTTAGTCATATTACTAATATTTTAATTCCATTTTTTAACAAGTACCCTTTAATAGGTATAAAATTATATGATTATTTTGATTGATGTAAAATTCATAGTTTAATGTTTAACCGTTTACATTTTACTGTTGAGGGTATAAATTCTATTAGAAATATAAAATCCGGTATGAATAGAAGTAGAAGTTTTGATGATAAATAACCATTGTTAATATCATATATCTAATAAATTAATTGTAGGATAAATTTGACTTTATAGCATATTCAAAGATTTTTTTGTTATTTAAGTTTATTTACTTTTATGATGATCATACTTGTTACTGCTGATAATTATCTTGTTATGTTTTTAGGTTGAGAAGGTGTTGGTGTTTGTTCTTATTTATTAGTAAATTTTTGATTTACTAGAATAGCTGCTAATCAAAGCTCTATCTCTGCTTTTTTAACTAATAGAGTTGGAGATTGTTTCTTAACTCTAGGTATGTTTATGATTATTTGATCTTTTGGTAATATAGATTATTCTACAGTATTTTCTTTAGCTCCTTTTATTAATCAAAATATAGTTACTTTAATTGGTATATGTTTATTAATAGGTGCTATGGCTAAAAGTTCTCAAGTTGGTTTACACGTTTGATTACCTATGGCTATGGAGGGTTTGTTAAATAGGGCTCTTCTTAAACTTCACTATATGCGGGAACATCTGGTTTTAAATTCTTGGTCCTGTCTATTTAGACTTCGGCAAAATCCAAGAATAGGGACAATCCGCAGGAAACTTCATAAAAAATGAAGGCTCCTCAGAGACTACATGTGAAGCAATTAATATTAATGATAAGTTTAAGTGATGATTTATAGGTTTTACCTAAGGAGATTATTGTAAATAAAGATGGGTATTTAGAGTTTAAAATCACACAAGTGGATGCTCAAATACTGTTTTATATAAAGAAGGAATTAGGATTCGGATTCGCATCTGTACAAGATAAGGTAAATAAAACTCATCATTATAGAGTTAGGAATAAAAAAAAATATCCTTATATTAATTCAAATATTTAATGGTAATATTGTAACTAGTTATAAATTAAATCAATTTAAAGTATGAGTTGATGCTTTTAATAAAGTATCTAAAACAAATATACATTGTATAGAAGATAAATATGAGTTAACTTTAAATAATGCATGATTATCAGGATTTACTGATTCTGAAGGTTGTTTTACTTCTTCTACTTCAGTATCTAAGTCAACAGGTCAAACTATAACAACTGTGAGATATCTCAAAAAGATGATATAGAATTTAGTAAAGACTTAGCTGATAAAATCAAAGGTTATATTATTCATGTTAAAAGTTATAATGGATACAATACAGTAGTAAGTTTTGGTAGATTAAATAAAATTTTACTATATTTAAAAAATTATCCATTAAAAACTAAAAAATTTATATCATATAAAAGATGATTAAAAATTTATGGATTAGTTAAAGATAAAAAACATCTAACTCCTGAAGGTATAATTATTATAAAATTTCTATCTAAACTTATCAATTAATTGAAGATATAGTCCGAACAATAACGGATGTTATTGAGTATTTTCATCGTATACGTACAATAAAAGTACATAATGAAAATCAACATTTTTGCCTACTCCTGTTTCTGCTTTAATTCATGCTGCTACTATGGTTACAGCTGGTGTTTATTTATTAATGCGTTCTTCACCTTTAATTGAATATAGTAGTACTGTTTTATTATTATGTTTATGATTAGGTGCTATTACTACAATTTTTAGTAGTTTAATTGGTCTATTCCAACAAGATATTAAAAAAGTTATAGCTTATTCTACTATGAGTCAATTGGCTCAAAAATATATTTATATATTTTTTCATCAAACTATATGCGTAAAGGCTATTTATTTAGTTAATTCGCAGATAACCAAAGCTCGTGGTTATATTTTATATATCCACTATAATCTTAAGTTTTTTAATTCATCTACCATTATAAGGTTATACCTGTACATTCTGTCTGTGTTAATATGATGAAAATTTAAAATTATTAGTAAGTTAGTAGGAATCTCAGAGGCCATACGTTTGATATTAGTCTTTTTATATTTTTATTTTCCCTTTATCTTTATTATATATATAGTTAAACCTTTCTTATATTCATCCTTATTTAACAATATACCTTTTTTTTATAAAATAAATATGTCTACTTGTTTTGATAATCTTGCATTTAAACAATGATTAGCTGGTTTAATCGATGGTGATGGTTATTTTCTATTAACTAAAAAAGGTTATAATAGTTTAGAAATTACTATGGATGCTCGCGATAAAAAAGTTTTATATTTAATACAACATAGTTATGGTGGATCTATAAAACAAATTTCAAATGCTAATGCATTTAAATATAAATTAAGAAATAAATCAGGATTAATTTTATTAATAAATGATATCAATGGTTTAATAAGAAATCCCGTACGTTTATTACAAATGAACAAACTATGTATAAAATTTAATATTGAGTTAAAATATCCTGAAAATCTTTCTTTTAATAATGGGTGATTAAGTGGTTTTATAGACAGTGATGGTTCTATATATTATAGTGAAACATCAGGACAAGTTTTTATTAGTATAACTCAAAAAAATAAATATTTATTAGAACCTTTAATTGATATTTATGGAGGAAGTGTTCATATTTCTAGTCCTAAATTAGAAGCATTTAAATATGCTATATATAGAAAAACTGAATTATTTAATTTAATAGATAACTATTTTAATAAATATCCTTTAAGAACAGAAAAAATGAAAAGAGTTAATTTAATAAAACAATTTTTTTTAGTAAAATTATGTAAAAATAATAAAGATGTTGAAAAATTTAATGAATGAGTTAAATTTAAAGATAAATGAGAAAAATTTCAAGATTAATAAAGAAATGGTCCAAATTACATCAATTCTTTTTTTTGATAGTAATATTGCAATTAGGTATGATGGTTATAGCTATAGGTTTATCTTCATATAATTTAGCTTTATTTCATTTAGTTAACCATGCTTTTTATAAAGCACTTTTATTTTTAGGTGCTGGTGCTGTAATACATTCTGTAGGTGATAATCAAGATTTTAGAAAATACGGTGGTTTAAAAGTATTTTTACCTTTAGTTTATTCTGTTATGTTAATAGCATCTTTTAGTCTAGTAGCTATACCTTTTATGACAGGTTTTTATTCTAAAGATTTTATACTTGAATCTGCATTTGGTCAGTATTATTTATCTAGTACTATAGTTTATTTTATAGCTACTATAGGTGCTATGTTTACTACTTTATATTCTGTAAAAGTTCTATATTTAACTTTTTTAACTAATCCTAATGGTCCTTTAAATAGTTATAAACATGTTGACCAAGGTAATATTTTTATTAATTTACCTTTAATTATTTTAGCTATTTTTTCTATTTTCTTTGGTTATTTAACTAAAGATCTTTTTATAGGTTTAGGTACAGGTTTTTATTCAGATAATAGTATTTTTATACATCCTAATCATGAAATTATGTTAGATACAGAATTTGCTGTTCCTACTTTATTTAAATTATTACCTTTTTTCTTTACTATTAGTTTAAGTTTATTTGCTTTTATTTTATCTGAATTTTTTGGTAATTTACTTATTAAATTTAAATTTACGCGTTTTGGTTATAATATTTTTAGTTTTTTAAATCAAAGATTTTTAATCGAATTTTTTTATAATAAATATATTACTGATTTTATTTTAAAATTAGGTGGTATTACTACTAAAGTTCTTGATAAAGGTTCTGTTGAATTATTAGGTCCTTATGGTTTAGAAAAATTTTTATTAAGTTTAAGTATTAATATTTCTAATATTAGTACTGGTGTTATTACTTCTTATGCTTTATATATTTTAGTTGGTTTAATCTTTTATATTTGTTTATTATTTTTTAATTATTTCGATAGTAATTTTTTATTCTTAATATTATTTGCTATCTTTTTTACTATTAATAATAACAATAATAAATAATTTTTATCTCTTATGTTATTAACTTCTATTTTTTTTTTATTATTATCTAATTCCTTTAGTTTAAAGCGTGATATTTCTATTTACTATTCTAGAATAGGTATTGTTGTACAATTATATTGTATATTTTTTTGTTATAACAATTTATTTCTTCCTTATTTAAGTTCAGGTATTGGTCTATTTGGGGGTTTATTTAGTATTTCTTCTCTTTCTATTACTTTTCATTTATTTATTTTTATACTTACATTTTTTATTTTAAATTTAACTGCTTTTTATCCTAGAAAATTTTTATCTAATGATTATTTAAGTTTATATAATTTATTATTTACTAAACTAAATACTTTTGTTACTAATATTTTAAATAAAAAAGGTGAACAATTTACTATTATTGAATATACTTTAATTATTTTATTTATTGTTGCTGGTAGTATCTTTTTAATATCTAGTAGTGATTTTATATCTCTTTATTTATCTATTGAATTACAAAGTTATGGTTTATATTTATTATGTACTTTATATAGAAATTCTGAATCTTCTACTGCTTCTGGTTTAACTTATTTTTTATTAGGTGGTTTATCTTCTTGTTTTATTCTATTAGGTATAGGTTTAATTTATGCTAATTCTGGTACTACTTATCTTGAAAGTTTTTATATTTTTACTAATTTATCTAATATTATTAATCTTAATGAATTTAATACTATATATTGAGATTTAACTAAATTTATTCCTTATTGTTTATTATTAATTACTATTGGTTTTTTATTTAAAATGTCTGCTGCTCCTTTCCATTTCTGATCTCCTGATGTTTATGACGGTATTCCTACAATTGTTACTACTTTTGTTGCTATTATACCAAAAATTTCTATTTTAATCGTTTTATTACATTTAGTTCATTTTACTAATTATATTCTTATTTCTTCTGATTATACTTGAACTTCTAGCCTTTTAGTTAGTAGTCTTTTATCTTTAATTATTGGTACTGTTTTAGGTTTAACTCAATTTAGAATTAAAAGATTATTTGCTTATAGTACTATCTCTCATTTAGGTTTCTTATTATTGGCTTTATCTATTAATAGTGTTGAATCTATTCAATCCTTTATTTTTTATCTTATTCAATATAGTTTTTCTAATTTAAATGCTTTTTTCTTATTATTAAGTATTGGTTATACTTTATTCTTCTATATTAATAATAATATTCATCATCTTAATCTTTTAGATAAAAATAATTCTCCTATTCAATTATTAAGCCAAATTAAAGGTTATTTTTATATTAATCATACTTTAGCTTTAAGTTTAGCTATTACTTTATTTTCTTTCGCTGGTATTCCTCCTCTTGTTGGTTTCTTTGCTAAATTTATGGTTCTTTCTTCTGCTTTACAAAATGGTTTCATTTTTATTGCTTTAGTTGCTGTTCTAACTAGTGTTATTAGTGCCGTTTATTATTTAAATATTGTAAAACTTATTTTCTTTGATTTTCATTCTTATAAATTTAGTTCTAATTTATTTAATCTTAATATTCCTGCTAATATTATTAATAATAATAATAAAATTTTAAATACTATTTATTTTAAATCTTCTATTTCTTTATCTAATTCTTTATCTATCCCTATCTCTATACTTACTTTATTTATTCTTTTATTTATGCTTATTCCTGATCAATTATTACATTTATCTAACTTATTATCTATTTTTATCTTTACTCCTTCTTTATTATAATTTATCTTATATATTTTATTCCTTTTCCTACTTTTTATAGTTTAGACAAGAATTTTTTGCTATTTTTTAAATATTATATTAAAAATAAGATTTAATTTAAGTTATTTTTTTTTATTTAATGAGAATTTTTAAAAGTCATCCTTTATTAAAATTAGTTAATTCATATATTATTGATTCACCTCAGCCTTCTAATATTAGTTATTTATGAAATTTTGGATCTTTATTAGCTTTATGTTTAATTATTCAAATTGTTACTGGTGTTACACTTGCTATGCATTATACACCTAATGTTTTAGAAGCTTTTGATTCTATTGAACATATTATGCGTGATGTTAATAATGGTTGATTAATTCGTTACTTACACTCTAATACTGCTTCTGCTTTCTTTTTTTTAGTTTATTTACATATTGGTAGAGGTATGTATTATGGTTCTTATAAAGCACCTAGAACTTTAACTTGAGCTTTAGGTACTTTTATTTTTGTAGCTATGATGGCTACTGGTTTTCTGGGTTATATTTATAGCCCAAAATGATTATATATTACTATATTTAGTTTAATTTTACATTTAATATGTATTATTGAATTATATAATAAAAATAAAATATTAATAAATTCACCTATTTTACTTAATAAAAAGTATTATCTATATAATAAATTTTTTAATTCTTTAAATAAAAGAGAATATAGTACAACTTCATATCGAGGTGGTATATCTGAAAGATTAGCTAGTTTAATAAAAGAATTAGGAATAGACCCTGTATTTATTTATGAAAATTTAGATTCAGATATTATTAGAAAACAAGTATTAAACGATACTATTGGCTTAAGTGGTATTTATATGATTCTTAATAAAGTAACTAAAGATTATTATATAGGTTCTGCTTCAACTAATAGACTTTATGCTAGATTTTGTAATCATCTTATTTATTTTAGAGGTAGTAAAATAGTAAAATTAGCTGTCAAAAAATATGAATTACATAATTTTGCTTTTATGATTTTAGAATTATATCCTGATATTATTAATAGAGAAAATAATAAAGAATTATTAGATTTAGAGGATATATACTTAAAATTATTTTTACCTAATTATAATATATTAACAGAAGCAGGTTCTAGTTTTGGTTATAAACATACCGAAGTAGATAGAAAAAAAATGAGTGACTTTTATAGTGAAGCTAGAAAAGAAACAATAGGAAGTTTAAATAAAGGTAAAAAACTTTCATTTGAAACAATAGAAAAAATAAGAGAAAAAGCTTTAAATAGAGCTCCTATGTCTGAAGATACTAAAAATAAATGTATTAGTAAGACTAGACCTGTTATTTTTTATAATTTAGATGGGACAGTCTATGGAAAATATTCTACTCTTCTAGTTGCAGCTAAAGCTATAAATTGTCACGAAAAAACTATCAAAAGAGCTTTACAAACAAAAAAAAAATTAGTTAAAAGACAATGAATAGTAAAAGATTTAAAGGAATAAATTTATTAATAATTTTTATAATTATATAATTATAGTCCCAAGAGTAATAAATTTTCTGCAATTTTTATAGAAAAAGAAAATTTAAATTGGTATACCCTGACAGGGGTGTAGAATAGTTATAAACTATTTGGCAATGTAGTGAAAACGATTAAAGAAGTTTATACTTTAAGATCGTCGGTTTTATAAAGAATCGCGACAGACTGGGTCACTATGGGTATCTGAAATGATGCTTAATGTACAGTCGGAACTTTTAGTTATATTCTATATTATTAACTAATAGAATATACGAAATTAAAGGTATTCTAGCTTATATATTATATTTAAGTAAGTTTGTATGTTTTACCTTATGGGCAAATGAGTTTATGAGGTTTAATATCTAAGCCTCAAATGTACGATTTTTTATTTATATTATCTTATTTTTTAATATTTAATTATTTATTTTTATCTTCTTTAAATATTTTTATTTTACCTTGGGATAATAGTCTTAATAAAGTAAGTAGACTTAAAGGTATTTATAGAATAGGTCCACATAATTTAGATATTATATCTGTTATATTTGGATCTCTTCTTGGAGATGGGTATGCAGAAAAAAGATTAAAAGGTGTTGGTACACGTTTTAGTTTTTTTCAAGAAGCATCTCATGTTGATTAT